AGTTACGATTGGAAATAAACTTTTGTATCTTCATCCATAGATCCTTTATTCATACTCATTCAATTGGAAGAGTTAATCCAATCCAAAAAAATTATGCTTCGCGACTCCATATCCATAATCCAATCTTTTTTATTCAATTTCTAATCGGCCTTTGGATACAAATCGTGAGAATGTATATTCTTCCTCAAATATACTATTGAGAGGTAAAGGATTAAACCTTTTTAAGAAATAAAGTTTTTGATCGGAATATGAAAAAAACTGAAAGACCCCTTAACTATTTAAGTTTTTGATAGAACGAATCACACTTTTACCACTAAACTATACCCGCTACATATTTATTATTGTATATGAATGGACCATTTGTCGAACAAAAGAGTGAGGCGCAATCAAGATAGCATCAGAATCATGAAAATTTTAGCGTTGACGCTTCGTCCCGCCGGGGACTTAAATAGGCGAAGAGCAGAAAGCTTACTTAAATAACATAAAAAAAGTTATAGTTATATTATACTTTTCTTTTCGTTTGATACGAAGTCATTACTGACAGTCCCGGTCTGAAAGAATCATTGAAGCTGGATCATAGAAAGGATGAAATCTGCATACATGGTTTCTTTTTTTTTTTTCAACTTCTCTTTCAACTGCCAGATCTTACTTATGAATTAAGAATTCGGGTCAATTGGATCTCAATTGTTCAAATAAAGCTTGTCTCTTGAACAAATAAATGAGTTATATTATAACTACGTTTATAAATAAATATGTGTGTTTAATATTTGATATTTTTTTTTTATTTTTCATTTTAATACTTTTTATTGTTTAATATATGTACATATATATGTACATAATAAATAAATATATATATATATATGTTTATTATTCCAGTTTCTTTTTCCAGTAAGTAATAAATTGATAAAAAGAAAATAAAAAGAAAATAAAAAAAAAAATATATTCATTTCATATTAATAATATTAAGATTAAGTATTAATATAATATTAAGTATTAATAATAAGAAATGACACTTCAACAAGTATTTTTGATTGATATCAAATCATTATTAAATCATTTTATCTATGGAAATACTGGCCTGGCCCGGCCAGTACTTAAACCAAGCCGGGGGAATAAACCTTTCGTACAAAATAGAAGAAGTAGGGTATTTTTCTATTGGGGATATCCGTTTCGAATCATTATCTAAATTGAATTCCTGATCAAATTTCTTCTTATATTTATATATATATATATTTTGATCCTATATATAGATATATATTGCTTTATTGTTCTTTTTATATATCTTTATTTTATATATCTTTATCTTATATCTTTTTATTTTTTATTATAAAAAATATAATAAATAAATATATTATATTATTTTATTTATTATAAAATATAAAATAAAAATTTATTTAATTTATTTATATTTATAAATAAATATAAAAAATAAAGAATATAATTTAATAGAATATAAATAAAAGAATATATAAAAAAAAATATATTATATAAAAAAAAAAAAATAGATAAATAAAAAAGTAAAACGAAGGTTTTTATCAATCTTTACTTCACGTGTCACATCACATAAAAAATTTTCCATTTTAAAATGGGGATGGGAATGGGGAGAGATGGCTGAGTGGACTAAAGCGGCGGATTGCTAATCCGTTGTACGAGTTATTCGTACCGAGGGTTCGAATCCCTCTCTCTCCGCTTCTTCTTATTACTTGAGACTTTCGAATTCGAAGGAATTTCGATCCCTTGATTTTATCATAGGTAAATGTATGGAATAGATAAAATCATAAGAAAAAAAATTTAGAAAAAGCAGGAAAAACGAAAAATATCTTTTTTTTATTCCTCACGTCCAGGATTACGCCCTGGATCATTAGATAAAAATCCGAAGATGAAGAGAGAAATAAAGAATATCACTACTGTATAAACGAATAATTTGAGAGTAAGCATTACACAATCTCCAAGATCTTTTTTTTTTGAAAAAGGGAATAGGTTACTTATTTTTTACTTTACCACATACACTATTTTGTTTTGACATGACACCCCCCCAAAAATGAAGTGTTTTTTGAAAAGAAAGTCATTTTCACGAATTTCTTTGGAATAAGATTTTGATTCCTTCGTTATCAAAAATTTCTTGTCATATGAATAATTAGGTATTGTAGGCAACCTAATAAAGTCTTTGCTCACTGTAAGGTCATAACGAGGAAATAAGTTGATCAAAATTCATCGCTGTGGTTATTCAATATACAAGAATTTCTATTTTTGAATCGAGGGTTCATAATGTAAGACTTATCTGGTCTTATCCATTTTTCGAATTTTTATTTATCGAATAAATCATGAATTTAGCAGAGTATTAAATCATCGAAAACTTACAGCAGCTTGCCAAACAAAGGCTAAGAGAAAAAAAAGTACAGGTATGACAGGCATAACATCTACGATTGGATTTAAAAAGGCATAAGCTTCGGGCAATTTGGCGAAGAAAAAACTACTCGAATAAAAGACAGAATTAAGACAGATGCAGATTAAACTAAAGATATTAAGCATAACAAAATTTCGTTCTTGTAGATTAGATAATTTTATTCTGATTGAGTTTTTTTTTTATAAGGGAAAAAAAGACAAGTCAAAAAATCTTTCTTTTTTTTTTTTCGAACTCTCCCAAATAAAAATCTTTCCTTCCATTCTCAAATGAGAATACAAGGAATTTCATTTTCATACAATATCTTAACTGAATTCCCTGTAATGATCAATGAATTTTTTTTATTCTATATCTACATGTGTTGAATCCTAGCAACAATATATCCCCAATGTATTTATTTATTGGGTTGGAATTGACGAATAACCAATACCAATATTAATGTTTATTAGTGTCGAATAGAAATTCGAAATGGGGCGTGGCCAAGCGGTAAGGCAGCGGGTTTTGGTCCCGTTACTCGGAGGTTCGAATCCTTCCGTCCCAGATCGTTTCCATCAGAAACGAAAGATGGGATCACATCGTATCCCACATAAAACATAAAATTGTTAACGAGAACAATCTTTTGTTCTGAATTCTAAGAATGATTCTTAGAATCATATTTTTTCTTTCATTTGGTTTCTCACAAACGTAATCAAGTGTCAAATGTGGGTGGAAATAAATATCTTTTTTTTTGAATTCAAAAAAGAAATTCTGGGTTTATCATTCACATTCAGGATATGTTCGTACTACTCAATATTCATTTTCAAGTTAGTTACTTATGGAAACTTTATGTCCCATATCTATGAAATGTCAATTCTCACATGAAGCATTCTGAATCGAAATGTGAATGAAAGAAAGGCCTCTTTATTCCCTTACCAAGGGTAAAAAGCCTAAAGTAAATAAATGGGGTATCCCAATTCCACAGTCTATGTAGAGACTAAAGAGTAGGGAGTTTTTGGTACTAATTTAATCACTGGTCTTAAAACTTCTAAAGCTGGTGTGGGAAAAAAATAGTAAAAACGAATTGATCTGGACTCCATTTTTTTGTATTTTATCTGGTTCATCTTATATCTTATCCGGTTCAAATGAATAATTGGAAATCAATGTAATGTAGCGATTGGGGAGAAATTCGTATATTGCATCTACTTGACTTTATGAAATTGATGGAAAAGAAAAATTCTTGAACCTGAAGTAAAACAAAATCCGTATTGTATAAAATAAAAAAGTTTTATTAATAATTGATTTTGTTCCGGGATTGCAAATCTATTAATATTAAAGGTTCTTCTTTTTAGGTTTATAGTTTATTTGTTCGAGAAAAATGGATCCTTCATGATTGATCGTCCCGAACAATCTTTTTAAGATGTAAATAAGTCTTAAGGAAACTTATTTATTCGTCTTTTTTAGAAATATGTTTCATTCATATGATAGAATATAGAGTTAAATAAATTGGATCCTTGCCGATCCTTCCCCGGATAAATACTTATCTATCCATAGATAGATAGATAGAAAGTATGTACTATTATATACCGGTATACACACACCGGTTGAGCCAATGACTATTCATGATTCCATATTGAATCAATTACATACCGGTTTGAAATAAAATTAGAGGAATGTTATGGTAAAACTTCGTTTGAAACGATGTGGTAGAAAGCAACGTGCGACTTGAAGGACGTGATCGGCTGTGGATTCTTACATCCACCATTTTCTATAGGAATGAAGATGTTCTTAGCTCGACATAGTTTGTTCTGCTCTGTTAGGAACCTAATTTGTCTTAGGTTGTAAGTAAATAGTACATGATGGAGCTCGAGCAGAAAGGATTGATTCGTTTATCAGGGGGAAGAATCTAGGGTTAGTAACTATCAATAAGTTAGACCAACTTTGTAAGTATATCCTCAATATATAAATCGAAAGGTTAAAAAAATCGAAAAATCAAAGAAGTTTGAAAAATAAAAAGTAAAATTTTTCAGAATTGGTAAAACTATTTCGATCAAAAGTGTATCACAAGGGAATCCACCGTTCATATTCTATTTCTATAGTATAGAAAAAAATAACAAAAAACAAAAAGGTATGTTGCTGCTCTTTTGAAAGGAGTAAGGATCACCGAAGTAATGTCTAAACCCAATGATTTCACAAAGCAAAGATAAAGGATTCCGGAACAAGTAAACACTATTTTCAATTGTCTCAACAATTGAATCAGAATGAGGAATAAAAATAGATTCGAGATGAGACAAACGAAAGAGGTTAGAGACGGCTCAATAAATGTCTAAGGGTTTCCCTTCGAACTCTGTCAGAATTACCCAACTTGAGTTATGAGTACGAATGAGATTTCTTTTTTTCTGTAAGGAAGAATAAAAAAACGACTCAAATCATAGTCTAATTCATGATTTTATGGATCCATTTGCCATTATATACATATACAGAAATTTAGAATCCTTTTTTCTCGAGCCGTATGAGGAGAAAACCTCCCATACGTTTCTAGGGGGGGCATTGTTTATTTACATCTATTCCAATGAGCCATCTACCGAATCGTTGCAATTGATGTTCGATCCCGAAGAGAAGGAAGAGATCTTAGAAAAGTAGGTTTTTACGACCCGATAAAGAATCAAACTTATTTAAATGTTCCTGTTATTCTATATTTCCTTGAAAAAGGTGCTCAACCTACGGGAACTGTTTGTGATATTTTAAGGAAGGCGGAATTATTTCAAGAAAGAACTTCGATTTGAGTTAATTAAAGGAAAAAAACAAAATTAATAAATAAAAAAAAGGGGGGGGGGGGGGACTAGTATCTATCTTTGTGTAATTATTTACACACAATTTGCCTTTTTTTTGCTGTATTCATACTTAATTTACTTTTTTTTATTGTTTTGTTTGTTGCGGGAATCCACCAACAAACAAGGGGTTAATCTTGCTTATCGTACCTCTATTGATTGAATAAACCCGAGATTTTTTCTTTACTTTACCTCTTTCGTATTTTTTTCATCCAAATTTCTTATTTATGTTTATGTTGTGCCAATCCAACACAAGTCCTTATTTGATTTACTTAAATTTGTTTTCTTAACATTGGATTCATATTGACAATGGTGCATCGAAGAAATATAATTCGATCGTAGATAAATAGATCCGTTTATCTCCACCCCATATTGGTTTTTTCTTTCCTTCACTTCAGTCAAATGATGGGTTTGCCCTGCCGTGCCGGATTTACTGGCATACAAGATGTATTTTCTTAACGAAAAAGAAAAGAAAATTGATAAAGAAAATGGTGGTTTGTCACAATTTTGACATCTCTATTGGGAATCTGTTGTTGTTTAATCCGATTTGTCCATTTTGGTATTTTGGTGCTTTTAATTGATCAACAAATCCTTCTTTTCGATTTGTTCTAGTTCAATGTTTTGACGGGGTCGTGCAGTGCAATTCAATTGATTTTTTTATTTTGACCGTATTTACATATCCTATTTATTTTATTCGGGTTGCTAACTCAACGGTAGAGTACTCGGCTTTTAAGTGCGACTATGATCTTTTACACATTTGGATGAAGCAACAGATTCGTCCAGACTATTGGTAGAGTCTATAAGACCACGACTGATCCTCAAAGGTAATGAATGGAAAAAACAGCATGTCGTAATAAAATATTATTATTATTTTTATTATTATATTATTTAATTAATTATTTAATTTATTATTTAATTAAAGTAGAACTTTGAGTTTATCCTTACCGGATCGTTACAAATTTTTTTTTTTCTTTTTGGAAGTGAAAAAAAAAATTTACAGTTGGGTCTAGTGAATAAATGGATAGAGCCCTATGGCTCTAATTCTGGTGAAATAAAAAGCAACGAGCTTTTGTTCTTAATTTGAATGATTACCCGATCTAATTAGACGTTAAAGATAGATTAGTGCCTGATGCGGGAAAGGGTGGGTTCTTTTGTGAGTGGACCATTGATTTTCTTTCTTTTTTTTTTTTATGAATCCTAATTATTCTTTATTATGGATTGGAGACGGATGTGTAGAAGAAACAGTATACTGATAAAGATAATTTATTCCAAAGTCAAAAGAGCGATCGAGTTGCAAAAATAAAGGATTTTTTACCCTCTTGTAATTATAACGAACATAAACCAATTGGATAGAAAAGGAGAGGAAAAAGATCTGTTGATTGGACTCCCCTGTTTCCTTTGTTTGTGGGATATATATTCTTTTCTTACTGTAATTATATACATAATATATACCCTGTTCTGACCATATTGCACTATGTATCATTTGATAACCCCAAAAATGAAATGGGTCCTGCCTCTGGTTCAAGTAGAAATGTAAATGGAAGAATTACAAGGATATTTAGAAAAAGATAGATCTCGGCAACAACACTTTCTATATCCGCTTCTCTTTAAGGAGTATATTTACACATTTGCTCATGATCGTGGTTTAAATGGTTCGATTTTTTACGAATCCACGGAAATTTTTGGTTATGACAATAAATCTAGTTCAGTACTTGTGAAACGTTCAATTATTCGAATGTATCAACAGAATTATTTGATTTATTCGGTTAACGATTCTAACCAAAATCGATTCGTTGGGTACAACAATTATTTTTATTTTCATTTTTATTCTCAGATGATATTGGAAGGTTTTGCAGTCATTGTGGAAATTCCATTCTTGCTGCGATTAGTATCTTCCCTCGAAGAAAAAAAAATACCAAAATCTCAGAATTTGAATTTACGATCTATTCATTCAATATTTCCCTTTTTGGAGGACAAATTATCGCATTTAAATTATGTGTCAGATATACTAATACCTTATCCCATCCATCTGAAAATCTTGGTTCAAATCCTTCAATGCTGGATCCAAGATGTTCCTTCTTTACATTTATTGCGATTCTTTCTTCACGAATATCATAATTGGAATAGTCTTATTACTCCGAATAATTCTATTTTTTTTTCAAAAGAAAATAAAAGACTATTTTTGTTCCCATATAATTCTTATGTATCTGAATGCGAATTTGTATTAGTTTTTCTTCGTAAACAATCTTCTTATTTACGATTAACATCTTCTGGAGCTTTTCTTGAGCG